GTCCATCAAAGGTAAGTAAATACATCCGAAACATATAAAATGTGGTTAATCCCGCTGTAAAGGAAGCTATTATTGCGAAAGTTGGTGAATACAACCAACTATCATTAAGAATTTCATCTTTGGACCAAAAACAAGCAAGAGGCGGAATACCACAAAGGGAGAGTGTACCTAATAAAAAGGTAATTCTTGTAATTGGAACATATTTTGTTAAACCGCCCATAAGAACCATATTTTGACTTTTATCTGGTGAATATCCAACAATGGGTTCCATTGAATGAATAATTGATCCGGATCCCAAAAACAATAAAGCTTTCGAATAGGCATGAGTGATCAAATGGAATAAAGCGGCTCGATAAGAACCTATACCCAGAGCTAACATAATATAACCCAATTGAGACATTGTCGAGTAAGCTAAACTTCTTTTAATGTCTCTTTGAGCAAGAGCCAAAGTAGCTCCTAATAGTACTGTTATTATGCCTATTGAAGAAATGATATTCATTATGGAAGGTATAACTATGAAAAGAGGAAGAAGCCGAGCTACAAGAAAAATTCCCGCTGCTACCATAGTAGCAGCATGTATAAGAGCAGAAATGGGAGTGGGTCCTTCCATAGCATCAGGTAACCATATGTGAAGGGGGAATTGTGCGGATTTAGCAACTGCACCAACGAATAAAAAAGAAGCACACAGAGTAGCAAATAAGGAATTTACTCCATTATGATGAACCAAGTTATTAACTATTTCGAACAAATCCCGAAATTCTAAACTACCAGTTATCCAATAAAGTCCTAAAATTCCTAATAATAAACCAAAATCCCCTATACGATTGGTTACAAAAGCTTTTTGGCAAGCACTTGCCGCACTCGGTCGTGTGAACCAAAAACCTATTAATAAATAGGAACACATTCCTACAAGTTCCCAAAAAATATAAATTTGTATCAAATTGGAACTAGTAACTAATCCTAACATAGAACTATTGAAAAAACTCATATAGGCAAAAAATCTCAAATATCCTTGATCGTGAGACATATAATTGTCACTATAAATAAGAACCATGATTCCAACAGTAGTTATTAATATTGACATAATAGAAGTAAGTGGATCGATCAAGTGTCCGAACTCTAAAGAAAAATCATTATTGACGGTCCAAGACCATAGATATTGATAGATAAAATTTCCATTTATTTGCTGAATGGATAGATTGGCCGAAAATGCCATAGCTATACTTAGCATCAAAACACTCGGAAAAGCCCACATACGACGAATATTTTTTGTTGCTGTCGGAATAAGCAGAAGTCCAAAGCCTATTAACATAGTAACTGGAAATGGAAGAAAGGGTATTATCCATGCATATTTATATGTATGTTCCATAAAAAAAAATGGGAAATATGAGATTTTGAATCATTCTACGACTATACTACCATCCTATTCTGGCAATATGTAATCATATCATATACTAATCATATCATATACTATAGTATAGTAAGTAAAAACAATTATACCAAAACAGTAGAATATAAATCATAGTATGCCTCAATAAATCAACTAAAAAAAAAAAGACCTAGTTATTCTAGTGATTTTATTTGTAGTAATTACCTAACCCATTGCGGAACTAATTGATTGGATTCCAATCCAATAAGAAAGTATCAGAAATATTATAATACTCTTTATTTCGTATAGAACTGAAAAAAAAACTAAAAATTGAGGTTCTCCTTCTTAGGTAATAAAATGTCTTGTTTAACATATTAACCACTAATTGTAGTTTAAGTTTGAATTTCAATTATAGACACGGCAATATGAGCTTATTCAATTCCAAACTAATAATCATAAAAATTCCTTTTCGAATTTCCCCCCCCCCTTTCTTCTATTTTTTTGCCTAGTGTGTTAATATGTGACATTGTTATATATGTGACATGCATGTTATACATATATTTATATATAAATATATAAATAATATATTTGTATTGTATGTTATGAAAAAACTATTATCGACGAAATTAAGTTAAGTATAGAAAATGACTAAAAAGAACGATCTATTTTGAGCAATACATGTCTTTCACATACAACAATAAAAATTAGTAACTCTTTTTTTTTTGAATGGCAGTTCCAAAAAAACGTACTTCTATATCAAAAAAACGTATTCGTAGAAATATTTGGAAGAAAAAAGGATATTTAGCTGCAATAAAAGCTTTTTCTTTAGCAAAGTCAGTTTCTACTGGAGATTCAAAAAGTTTTTTTGTGCGACAAACAAATAAGAAAATCTTGGAATAATCGGAATTTCCATGGCTAGAAGAATTTCCAATTTTGGAATATGAATAATTTCCTTTAACTAAATGTATTGATGTATTGAACTCAATACAATATTAGTTAGAACTAGCTGCTATTATATGTAGAATAAGAATTTCTCTATCTGTCGGTTCTAAGTATCATTATCTTTTTTTCATTCTAGTTTTTATTAGAATCTATTTATTAATTCGTGAGATGTTTTTTTCCTATTCATTTTCTTTTCACAATGGAAAAATCTTTGTTCATTCTATTTTTCCGTTGTGAAAAGAAAATTGTGATGGATGTTGAAACTCTTTTGTTTTATTATATGCCTAACTCAAGACCAAGTTGGTTTCATAAATATTATCATAATTTTATTTAGAAATTATGTATACAACAAACAACAAAAAGTATTATATTAATTTTATATTACATATTTAAATATATTTAAATTAATTAATTAATACTTAATGATACTAAGAAAAGTATCAAAATTGTTAGAAAAATTACTTAAATTTTGTAATTGAATTGTGATACATATGAAATCCTATTTATTTTTTTTTGTTCGTTTAGAAAAAAAATCTCTTTGACAATTTGTTTTTCATTTATCTGATTTCGTGGATTCAATTCAAAATAAATAAAAAATATAAAAAGAGGACAATTCACAATTCTTAGTTTCTGTTTCGACTGAAAACAAAATTTGTATTTCAAGTTACAAGTGTTCCGGGAGAACTTAATATACAGATAATACGTAAAAGTTGATTCTTAAAACTGAACCTACGATGATACTAACCTAAGTAAAAATTATTGAAAATTCAAAGATGAATTTAAAAGAGCTCTTATTTATCAGTTCTAATATTTCCTAAACTATATTGAATCCTTGAATCTAGATCTAGACGATTCAACATGAATTGATTATTATTATTTCAAGTAAGCCGCTATGGTGAAATCGGTAGACACGCTGCTCTTAGGAAGCAGTGCTAGAGCATCTCGGTTCGAGTCCGAGTGGCGGCATACTGTAAAAAAGATACAATGGATCCTATAATGTATTTAATTCCCGATTTCCATTCTGTAATGGGACCTTTTTTATGTATTGTATGATATTTGTGACTTTAGAACATATATTAACTCATCTCTCTTTTTCGATCATTTCAATTGTGATTACGATTCATTTGATGACCCTATTAGTACACGAAATCATAGGGTTGCGTGATTCGTCGGAAAAAGGAATGATAGTTACTTTTTTTTCTATAACAGGATTATTAGTTACTCGTTGGATTTCTTCGAGACATTTTCCATTAAGTAATTTATACGAGTCTTTAATCTTCCTTTCGTGGAGTTTTTCCATTATTCATCTAATTTCCAAGATATGGAATCATAAAAATGATTTAAGCGCAATAACCGCCCCAAGTGCCATTTTTACCCAAGGTTTCGCCACATCGGGTCTTTCAAGTGAAATGCATCAATCGTCAAGATTAGTACCTGCTCTACAATCTCAGTGGTTAATGATGCACGTAAGTATGATGTTATTGAGCTATGCAGCTCTTTTATGTGGGTCGTTATTATCAGTCGCTTTTCTAGTCATTACATTTCGTAAAAACGTCGATATTTTTTGTCAAAGAAAAATTTTCTTAATTAAGATTAAGTCATTTTTCTTTGACAAAATCGAATACTTGAACAAAAAAAAAAATGTTTTTAATTTTCATTCTTTTGTTCCATTTCGAAATTATTACAAATATCAATTAACTCGGCGTTTGGATTATTGGAGTTATCGTGTCATTAGTTTAGGGTTTACCTTTTTAACCATAGGTATTCTTTCTGGAGCAGTATGGGCTAACGAGGCATGGGGATCTTATTGGAATTGGGACCCCAAAGAAACTTGGGCATTTATTACTTGGACCATATTCGCGATTTATTCACATACTAGAACAAATCAAAGTTTGCAAGGTACGAATTCGTCACTTGTAGCGTCTATAGGATTTCTTATAATTTGGATATGCTATTTTGGGATCAATCTATTAGGAATAGGTCTACATAGTTATGGTTCATTCACATTAACATCTAATTGAATAAATTCCATGAGGAATACATAAGACCCCCGTACTATACGTAATATAAAGTTTGCGCAGGTTTTTGAGAACCATTTGAATGATTCCTTGATTCAAATGGTTCTCAAAAACTCGGAATATATCTTATTATAATTTTATAATTCTAATTAACTTTATTTTTTTGTGTTGTACAGCTCAAAAATCTTCAAATTAAAAACTCTAAGACTTTGTTTTCTATCTAATTAATGAAAACTATCTATGAAAATAATTAGATAGGATAGCTTGTACCTTGTCAACTGATAGCGAAAGAACAAAATCAGGATAAATACCAATCCCTATTACGGGTAAAAAGATACAGATTGAAACAAATAGTTCTCGTGGTCCAGAATCCACAAAATTGGAGTTTGGAACATTGAATAGTTTGTATCCATAAAACATCTGACGTAACATAGATAATAAATAAATAGGAGTTAATATCATTCCAATTGCCATTACAAAGGTAATTAGTATTTTGGGCATTAAAAGATATTTTGGACTGGTAATTATTCCAAAAAATACTACTAATTCTGCAACAAAACCACTCATTCCTGGCAATGCAAGAGAAGCCATCGAGAAACTACTAAACATGGTAAATATTTTTGGCATTGGGATGGATATCCCCCCCATTTCGTCGAGATAAACAAGACGTATTCTATCACAACTCGTTCCTACCAAGAAAAAAAGTGCAGCACCAATAAATCCATGAGAGAGTATTTGTAAAATGGCTCCGTTGAGCCCCATGTCGGTTATAGAACCAATTCCTATAATTATGAAACCCATGTGAGATACAGAAGAATAGGCTATTCTCTTTTTTAAATTGCGTTGACCAAGAGAGGTTGAAGCTGCATAGATTATTTGTATTGTCCCTATTATCACCAACCAGGGAGAAAATATAGAGTGGGCGTGCGGTAATAATTCCATATTGATCCGAATCAATCCATATGCCCCCATTTTTAATAAGATTCCAGCTAGAAGCATACATGTACTGTAATGCGCTTCCCCATGGGTATCTGGTAGCCATGTATGTAGGGGTATAATCGGCGATTTGACAGCATAAGCAATAAGGAAGCCCAAATATAATATTATTTCTAATGTCACAGGATATGACTGATTAGCTAATCTTTCAAAATCCAATATCGGTTCATTGGAACCATATAAACCCATACCTAGAACTCCTATTAAAAGAAAAATGGAACCCCCTGCAGTGTACAAAATAAACTTTGTAGCTGAGTACAAACGCTTCTTTCCTCCCCACATGGATAAAAGTAAGTAAACAGGAATTAATTCTAACTCCCACATGAGAAAAAAAAGTAAAAGGTCTCGAGAAGAAAATAATCCTATTTGACCACTGTACATTGCTAACATCAGGAAATAGAACAATTGCGAATTTCGAGTAACAGGCCAAGCTGCTAAAGTGGCTAAAGTAGTGATAAATCCTGTCAGTAAAATAGGTCCTATGGAAAGTCCATCGATTCCCAGTCTCCAGTGAAAATCAAAAATATTTATCCATTTAAAATCCTCCTCCAATTGAATCAATGGATCATCCAATTGGAAATGATAACAGAACACATGGGTTGTTAGAAGGAGCTCTAATAAGCATATACATATAGTATACCGCCTAAATACCTTATTCCCCCTATGAGGAAGAAAGAAAATTGAAGAACCCGCGAATATCGGCAAAACTACAAGTAGTGTTAACCAAGGGAAATAACTCGTGATAAAGACAAGATGCATTTTGACCAAAAAACCCGTGCTCGGAATAATATATTTTCTCGAGTACGGGTTTTTGTCGGTAAAAAGGAATCAAATGATTCAAGTGGAATTTTTTATAACGTATCAATAAGATAGACCCATGCTGCGAGTTGTTTCATGCCATAAATAAACGCGGACACTCAAAAAATCTGTTGGACAGGCGGATTCACATCTCTTACAACCTACACAGTCCTCGGTTCTTGGCGCGGAAGCAATTTGCTTAGCTTTACATCCGTCCCAAGGTATCATTTCCAATACATCTGTGGGGCAGGCTCGTACACATTGAGTACACCCTATACATGTATCATAAATTTTTACTGAATGTGACATTGGGTCTATAAATTCCAGTTTTGAACATAAAAAATTTTCGATCTGGTAAAGTAAAATCAGGAGGAAATGAATTATATATTTATATTGTATTGTAGACACCAGACGAATCAATGGTTTCTCAAAAAAATCTAATGTTAAAAATCAATATATTTCTAAATCTGTTCATGAGAAAGGACCAAGAGACTTTGATTTCCGTTTCAACAACCATGATTATACAAGTCACACATATGACTTCACATTGACATTGGCCAACAGATCATCAATATTTCAATAGTAATATAAAAATATATTACTATACATATTACTATAAAAATAAAGAATAAAAAATGAAATAATTTATATCTATATTTTATTTATATTATTTTATTATATTATTTATGTCTTTATTTATATTTATATGATAGTTATGACTAATTATTCAACAAATTTGATTGATTGATACGAGTTGATTTTCTGTTACGATAAATCGACGAAACAATAGCTAGCCCAATAGCTGCTTCCGCAGCCGCAATGGCTATAACAAAGATTGAGAAAATGTCTCCTTTTAATTGGCGACTATCAAATATATTAGAAAATGTTACGAGATTTATATTAACCGAATTTAGTATAAGCTCAAGACACATAAGTGCTCTAACCATGTTTCGACTTGTGATCAATCCATAGATACCGATAGAAAATAAGTAGACGCTCAAAAAAAGTATATGTTCAAACATCATTGGCTAACTCCTCATGAATCTCGATTCATTTCAATATGAACAACAATTCAACCGATTTGATTGACCATAATCGAGTAATTACAGAAAAAAGAGGGTATCAGCAGTAGATTAAATGAAAAACTTTTCTTTTTTCATTGGATTTCGAATTTCTAATAATTGTATTAATTCTAAGGATTTCTTATTGACGAGCCATAGTAATTGCACCTATCAAAGAAACTAAAAGAATTATAGAAATGAGTTCAAATGGAAGATAAAAATCGGTTGATAAATGAATTCCAATTTGTTGAACGTTACTAATAAGGTCCTGTTCTATAATCTGATTTGATCTTGTAGTCCAAATAATTCCGTACCATGACGTATCTAAGATAGTAGTAATTAGTGAAAAAAGAATACTTATACAAACCAGTGAAGTGACTCCATCCCCAACAGTCCAAAAATAGGAATCGTTCGAATATTCTGAACCATTCATGAACATAACAGCAAATATGATTAAGACATTTATGGCTCCTACATAAATAAGGAGCTGTGCGGCAGCTACAAAATAGGAGTTTGATAGAATATAGAATAAGGATATACAAACAAGAACCAATCCCAATGAAAAGGCAGAATAAATTGGATTGGTAAATAATACTACTCCTAGACCTCCTAATATAAGAACTAATCCCAGAAATACTACAAGTATATCGTGTATTGGTCCAGGTAAATCCATTATGTATAACAGATAAATAAGTCGAAATATTTCATGACCTTACTAAATAGTCCAGGAAATAAAATACCTTTTTTTTTTTTTTTCTTGTATATGATGAGTTCCTAATTGAATTCAATCTTAATATGGATTAATGTAGATATAGATAAAGTTATTAAAGTTATTGGCCAATCCTACTTTCCTTTTTATCTATTTTCTATTTTTATCTAAAAGAAAAAAGAAAAGAATAGTTGGAATTTTCTATTTGAAAATCATCACTAAACCATATTCTCAGTTTAAAACAAAGAGTGATTCTCAACAATCAATAGTTATTATTTGTAATTTCTGACCAACAAAAAAAGGGGGCTTGGATCCTTTATATCAAAAGGAAATCTTAGTAATCAGTAACCGTTCTTGAATCAAGGAGGTTATCCTTGTCTCTTTTGATTTGAGTCGAATTCATAACTGTTTGAATTGTGTAATCTCCAATTACTGGCATTGGTAACCGACCCAAAGCAATTTGATTATAATTCAATTCGTGACGATCATAAGTAGAAAGTTCATATTCTTCAGTCATTGATAAACAGTTTGTTGGACAATACTCGACACAGTTACCACAAAATATACAGACCCCAAAATCAATACTATAATTAAGCAATTGTTTCTTTTTAATATTTTTTTCAAATTTCCAATCAACAACGGGTAGATCTATGGGACATACACGAACACATACTTCACAAGCAATACATTTATCAAATTCAAAGTGGATTCGACCACGGAAACGTTCTGATGTGATCGATTTTTCATAAGGATATTGAATAGTTACAGGTAAACGATTTGTATGGGATAAGGTAATTATGAAACTTTGACCAATGTACCTTGCTGCTCGTATTGTTTGTTGACCATAATTTATGAACCCGGTTACCATAGGGAACATATTGTGGATCTCCGTGAATAAATTGATGTTTCTTTCTCTTGTTTGAGATCGATTATGAATCTAGAATATCGTTATCTTATTCTATTATTTTATAGTATTTATAGTGAAACAAGTTGGGAAGAAGTTGTCAATAATAGATTACCCAGGGAAATAGGTAAAAGAAATTTCCATCCAAGATTTAATAACTGGTCCATTCTCATTCTAGGTAAAGTCCATCTTGCTGCGATAGGAATGAACAGAAACAAATAAGCTTTAGCTAATGTAATAAATATCCCAATTGTCGTTCCAAAGACTCCATCCATTTGATTTATTCCGAAAAGTTCAGGAATAGATATATACGGAATAGAGAAATTCCACCCACCTAAGTAAAGAACTGTTATAAATAATGAAGAAACTAATAAATTTAGGTAAGAAGCAAGGTAAAATAAAGCGTATTTGATACCTGAATATTCTGTTTGATAACCTGCTACTAATTCTTCCTCTGCTTCTGGTAAATCGAAGGGTAATCTTTCACATTCTGCTAGAGAAGAAATTAGAAAAACAACAAACCCAATAGGCTGACGCCACAGATTCCACCCCAAAAATCCATATTTTGACTGCGCCTCAACTATATCAACTGTACTTAAACTGTTAGATAATCATAGTCGATAATAACATCACTGCTCGCATCGCTATTTCAAAACCGTACATGAGACCTCGGCTTCATACGGCTCCTCTATGGCCACAAATAAATGTAAGGACTTGCTCGATATTATCTCCATCCTTATTTGGATGGTAAATATACATCGGGAAGCCAAAAATTAGACCAATGAAATTCCGTCTGCTCAAATAGAAAAGGTGCTTCCGAATTGATCTTATCCATTACAATTTGAATTTCTCTTTGTTTGGTAATAACTTAATCTTTTAATAAAATACTCGTTATATCAATAAATATGTTCTATAAAGAAAGAATTGGGTATTAATTCAAAATTCATGATAAGAATTCTATATATTATGTATAGATATGGATGGGGAAAATAATAAATAAAGATCTTTTGCATTATTATTTATTCATTTTTCTCATTCTATTTTGGAATTCTATTTCTTTTGTTCCTGTTCTTCTTTCTAAGAGGGGGGGTACTCTGAAAAAAAAAAAATAAAGGATTAATTCGTTTTTGATAGTCATTTCTTTAATCAGTGAATAGGAGCATACTCTAGATCGGAATCGTGGGGAAGTGCTGCTTGGTCATTTCTACCAACTTAAAGTCCCCATTATGATTCGTTTTATCCAAAGTTTTATATAAAAATACCGTTTTTTGATACCTTATATTATCTCCATTACTAATCTTTTTTGTACCTTGGTGTTCCTAACTGTTCACTGATTTTTGATTGATCCCCCGTATGGTAATACATATAAAAAAGTAGTAGAACCCCCATACGTTGATCTTTTGTACCCGCTTCAAGATATGAGAATTAGTCAAAGAATCTTAATCTTGGGGTAAACAGTTTATATACTGCTTATGTTTATATTCTTGTACATAGGGAATGAGATTTTCTCTTCTTACTGCAAATTTCTAAGCAGTTTGATTTTACTCATATAACTATCTAGTTTAACTCATCAACCCTAATGATGAATAAAAAATGAAAATATCCATTCAATATATTCAACCTCCTTACTTTATTTCTAGAGAGAAAGGAAAATAATCATGTTCCAACGAATCACACGTAGAGATATTGATAATACACATAGAGTTAATGGTATTTCATAACTAATAGATTGAGCAGCAGCCCGTAGACCACCTAAAAAGGAATATTTATTGTTCGATCCATATCCTGACATAAGAAGTCCAATAGGAGCAATACTTGAAATGGAGATCCATAAAAAAACACCTATACTGAGATCGGCTAAAATAAGGCGATATCCAAAAGGAATTACTAAATAACTTAGTAGAACTGATATGACCGCTATAGACGGTCCCACGCTAAACAAACGAATATCTCCTCTAGATGGAAGTAGGTCCTCTTTAAAAAGTAATTTGGTCCCATCTGCTAGAGCTTGAAGAATCCCCAACGGACCGGCATATTCAGGCCCAATACGTTGTTGTATTGCTGCGGATATTTCTCTTTCTAACCACACAATTACTAGGACCCCTATTGTGATTCCTAATAGAAGGGTTAAAATGGGAACAAAGATCCATATGAGTCCATAAACTTCTTTTAAGGATTCCAATCTAGAAAAAGAATGGATAGCTTGTACTTCTACTTCTGTCGTATCAATTATCATTTCAACGATCAACTTCTCCCATAATGATATCTATACTGCCTAGTATCGTCATGATATCGGCCAATTTCATTCTTTTAACTAATTGAGGGAGAATTTGCAAATTGACAAAACCAGGTGGGCGAATTTTCCATCTCCAGGGGAAAACACTACTATCTCCTATCAAATAAATTCCTAATTCTCCTTTTGGGGCTTCTACTCTTACATAAAGTTCTTGTTTCGACAATTCAAAATTGGGCGAAAGTTTTTTAGTAATAAATCTATATTCAAAATTAGTCCATTCGACATTTTTTGCTCTATCAAAGCGCCGGACTTCTAAATTTTCATAGGGTCCCCCAGGAATTCCTTCTAGAGCCTGTTGAATAATTTTTATAGATTCCTTTATTTCACCGATTCGGACTAAATAACGAGCTAGTGAATCTCCTTCTTTTTGCCATTGGACTTCCCAATCGAATTTATTGTAACACTCATAACTATCAACTTTACGAAGATCCCATTGTATTCCAGAAGCACGTAACATCGGCCCTGATAAACCCCAATTTATTGCTTCTTCTCCACCAATAATGCCCACTCCTTCAACTCGTTCCAAAAAAATGGGATTCCGTGTAATAAGTTTTTGATATTCAGCAATTCCTGTTAAAGAATAATCACAGAAATCCAAACATTTATCTATCCAGCCATAAGGCAGATCAGCAGCAACCCCCCCAATACGGAAATAATTATGCATCATTCGCATACCCGTAGCAGCTTCGAATAGATCATATAACAATTCCCTTTCTCTGAAAATATAGAAAAAGGGAGTCTGTGCGCCGATATCCGCCATAAAGGGCCCAAGCCATAATAAATGAGAAGCTATACGACTCAATTCCAGCATAATGACTCTAATGTAACTGGCTCTTTTAGGTACTTGAACACTTTCCAATCGTTCTGGTGCATTTACTGTTATTGCTTCTGTGAACATAGTGGCTAAATAATCCCACCGTGTTACATAAGGCAAATATTGTATAATTGTTCGATTTTCTGCTATTTTTTCCATCCCTCTGTGTAAATAACCCAATACGGGTTCACAGTCAATAACATCTTCACCATCAAGAGTAACGATCAGTCGAAGAACACCATGCATTGATGGATGATGAGGACCCATATTAACTATCATGAGATCTTTTCTTGTAGCCGGTACAGTCATATCTTTTCTTCCTTAATTCATTATTCCATGAATTTATCAAACGAAGTTCATCAAAATGAAAAATTGAATAACTACTAATAACTAAAGAAAAAAATGCAAACCAACCTTAAAATTAACGAGTTTTTGACTCCCGAATACCTAATTGACCAATTAATTTCTTATAACGTACTCTATTTTTCTTTGACAAATAATCCAGTAGCCGTTGACGTTTTCCCAGAATTTTCCGTAGGCCCCTTTGTGATAAAAAATCTCTTTTATGTAATTCCAAATGTGAAGTGAGTCTCCGTATCTTATCCGTAAAACTGAATACTTGAAATTCAACAGATCCGCAATTTTTTTCTTTTTCTTGTCGAATAGCTAAGATGAATGAATTTTTGACCATAAAAAACCAATTTTTCTATTTTTTTCTTTTCTGTGGATTTTACCGATCAGGAAAAATAATTATTATTATTATACCAGTTAGTTCCAGTTATTTGAATCTAGTACAAAAAAATTTTGATTTCTTCATATACACTACTTTAAATTTATATTAATTTTATCCAAATTTATCCAAATCAAATTTGTAATTTGATTTGGATAGAAAGGGATGATACATTTATCAGAATGTAACATGGTGTATGTGTATATCTTTCGGTTTTTATCCACCGAATATGGCATGCGATAGATATATAGGAAATATACTATTAACTAATTCTGAATCGTGGATACATATGTATTCTTGACATACTGAAATGACTACCGTTATTGGTATCAAACCAATAACGATTCATACAAGCTAAATCTTCTAATCGATAATTGGGCCAAAGAAACGATTTGAATTTAATGAATTTATTTGCATCTGTATTAAGATGCTTTTCCCCGTTTAAAAATTGTCCCCAGTTTTTTATGTTGTTTTGATTGCAAAATAGTGGATTTCGATTCACAACATTCCAATTCCGGGAATTGAAACAAATTAAAATTCGAAATTCTCTACGACGTCTGGGAGATAGAATATTTTCGGGAACAAGGAAATCAAAATGATTTCTGTTTCTATTCACAAGCATATTGCTGTGTTGTGCAATGGATTCATCAAAATTCTTTTTTTCAACATATCCGCTTTTTATTATGCATTTTCCATTAGTTTGGCGCTTATTCTTATCAACCAATGAAATACCTATGGTTTGATATATAATAGATTTTCCATCCTTTTTCATAGATAAACGAATTGGTTCGATAATAAATATTCCTCTTTTTATCAATTCTGTAAGAGTTAGGTCTTTCTGAATCCACATTACATCCAGATGCATCTCTCCTCTTTGAATTGAGGATATAGCAATTTCTCTTGGATCTATCAGTCTAAGTAGGAGACAATATACCTTGATATTATTGATCATTCTTTGATTCAAGGAATCATCCCACCTTAATTGAAAAAGAAAATATTTTTTCAGGAAGAAATCCAGTTCTTCTTCTTTCTTGCTCTTGAATTGTTTTTTCTTTCTACCTTTTTTAATGTCTGCTCCCGTGTAATCTTCTTCAAGATTTTTCTTTTTGTTTTGTTTTCGTAGATCTGATACAAAATCTCCTTGACCTTCTTGTTTGTTTTTTTTTTGGTTGGAATTTTCTAATTCAAGATATTCTTTTTGATTAGCTAATATAGAAATATTTTTTTCATATAAATGAAAAATAAGTAATTTTATTGGTATGATCCACGGGTTAATCTTATACACATCAAAAAGTAGTACAAATTCTGGGAAAAACCAAGGTTCTAAATTTGATATGGTATGATATAACCTTTCTTGATTCATTCCTATCCAATCAAAAAAAATATTTTTTTGATTGGATGGGTTGATTTTGTGATGAATCGTAAAAGAAAAAGGATCCTTTTTTTCCAATTTTTGATAATTTTGAGTTTCCGTTTTAGCATTTTTATGAATCTTGGTGCCGGTATGCGTATTGGCCCAGGTCTCAATATCGATATTATTTCTAAGACAAAAATGGAGAATTCTACAATCAAAAAATTTTCTATCCATATTTTTGTCCATATCAATAATAGATCTTTTTTCTAGATAATCACTAATAGATATACTTATCAATCTATAAAATGATTCGGATTTCAGTGTATTTGTATTGAAATTATATGGAATTTTTTTGTCCTCTACTTGTAATGTTGATCCAGAAATATACGAGTCCTTACTATTCCCATAATTTATATATTTATATGACAAAAGATCATATCCGTAATGTTTTTTCCATTTTTCTTTTTGACTTATCGATGAGTCCACTGCATAGTAATTTTGTTTCGTGTAATGAATTAATTGGTCTTTTTCTTTTTTATATAAATCTAATTTCATTGAGTCTTTCTTTTGAATCGTACGACATTGATTGACTCTATTTCGCCATTTTTTCGGTACTAAGTGATCCCACTTGGTATGAGATAAATTGTATTGATAATGACCCCTTAACCAATTTTTCCATTTATTCATTCCAGACTTATGGATTTTTTTTTGCCTTGATTTGGAATCAAATATTCCTCGTGTCGTACAATAATTCTTGATTATATCCCTAAGAAAAGGATAGGTGTGGTGATATTGAAGTACAGATTTCAAATGATACTTGTTAAGTAATTGATTTTGTGATAATTTGTAAAATACATAGGCTTGAGACAAAGAAGATAAGTCACAATTATTATTCCTAATATTTTGATTACTAATATTAGTATTAGAAAAATTAGAAAACGGATTTTTTATAGTCGAAATAAAGTTCATTGTATTTTGATTTGTTTTCTCAATTCCTTCTTGATTTGTTTCCGCGTTGGAAATGGATTTGTTGATAGTTTTTTTTGTTGATTCAAAGAAAAGTTGTGCATTGATCCTTGGAATCTTAATGATACATAGTAATATATCCATGTATATTTTTTCAACGAAGGATTTCATAAAATAATGTGATTTACGTATTACTCGGATATTTTTTCTTTTGAATATTTGCCAAATATCCTTCTTTGATTCCGATCTTTTATCATCACAAGCTCGAACTATTTTTTTATTGCCTTTTGTGATTCCTTCTATTTGAGTCCTAATTGTGATTGTCTTATTAGCAAGATCTTTCGTTTTTGTTTCTATGAGTGAATAATTTTCATTTACACAATTCGCGGATCGAATTCGAATGGTCGATTCTCGGATAATCTTATTATTTATATTGGAATCTTTTTCGTTTTCATTCGATTCATATACTTTTACCTTTCTCAATTTCAATAAGAAAATGGGGTTTACTTTTTCAAGTTCTTTCATTATTAGATTTATAACTAGAACTATTCTTGTTTTTTCTTTTGAAACTTTTATAAAACCTTTTCCTCTTTCTTTGAAAACCCTTATAACTTGAAAAAATTGCCTTTTCGCTTTTCTCGTTTTTTTTTCGAGTTCGTTAAAAACGGGTTCAAAAAAAGAAGGTCGTTTTCGGGGAGACCCAAAAGGTAGTTCCGCTTCCCTTCCCCAGACTGTTAAAAAACAAAAATTGTCTTTTTTCTCCTTTTTCCTTATTTTCTGATCTCTATTTCTATGATGAGATCGTACTTTAGATCTTCGCCAAGGTTTCAGACAGAAAGGAAATAGAATCTTTATCTGAATGCCGTCTGTTAACCAATTTTGGGGAAATTCTGTTTCTGATAATTGAACGCCATTATAGGTACATTTAACATGCATTTCTTTATTCCATTCCTTCAAATCCTCGTACCATTCGGGGAATTGCAATAATAACATACGACCAATATTTTTAGCTATTATCAATAAGGGTAATATAACGTATTTTCTAAGAAAAGATTGGGTTACTAACATGAAACCTCTTATTGCTTGAGTAAATATAAAGGTATCCCAAGCTTCTGATATTGCTATTCGTTCATTTTCTTCTTCTTTCTCCTCGTTTGTTTTCTCCTTTTCTTTTGTCTCTTCCTCCTCAAAATAAGAAATTTGCAATTTTGGGTTTTCTCCTACCCAATTCCTAAAAATGTGATTAATCATTTTAGAGATATCAAAAAACGAAAAAAAAAAGATTTTGTCTATGCGATCAAAAAAAAGTGGAGAATGCACATTTGCTTGAAACATTTCCCAAATAACTGTTTTACGTCTTTGAGCACGCATGGATCCTTTAATTATACCCCGGCGAAAATCCGATTGTTGTGAGTAACGTATCAAAGCCACTTCCTCTTCTTCATCATTAGTGCTATTATTACTAGTATTATTATTACTAGTACTGGAATTAGTACTCTGACCGTTATCAGTAAAAATAACCACGCGTTTGCCTTTTCTTGAACGAATTTCGGGATCTTCCGTCGATTCTTCTTCATTTTCTTCTTCCTCTTCTTCTAAATCGTTTGTCAATTTGTATGACCAACGAGAAACCCTTTTACTGATTTCTTCCATTCCAATAGATTTCCTTCTAATTGTTGTTAGATCGTTTGGATCAGTTGAAATTACATCGAATATAAATTTCAAAGATTTTGCTTGACTTTCTGAATCAATTCGTCGTGCGTGTTCAAAAGATAATTCATCGATTGAGGTTAAGGAATTCCCAATCGAATTCAATAAAAATTTCCCGCTAAAGCCAAACGTATTCTTTTGATGTTCTAATTCTCGAGAATCATTATGAAAGAGACCATGAATCTTATTTATCCAAAACATTTCTACGGAATTCGCTGTGGAAGTTATTAAATCGTTCATGATTGCACGTGAACCCCATTTTTTTATTGTTCCTCGATAAGGTCCATTCAAAAAAGGATCATACCTTTTTGGCAAGTATTCTTGTTCATTCTCATCATCGCATAATCTGGTCCTTTTTTCTAGTATATCTAAAGCAAGAGATCCCTTCTCTTTTTCTAGAATTTTTATTCGACTTATCAATTCATTGTTCAAGTTGTATTTTTTTTGTTCATTGGTATGAACCCAATAATTATACAAGTCTTCGTGGGATAGTTTTTCTGTCGTGTACAAAGAAATTTTGCGTTCTATCATTTCTGAAAAAGTCGATAAACTTGGTGGATATGTAAAAGATATTATTTGTTTTCCATCACTTGGGCATATATAAAAAAAATATTGTGACATTTCATTCCGTATAGCATTTTCAAATCGATCATTTTTTATATATCTATACGGTCGATTCCATCGTTTATAATCGAAAAGAAAAGTTACAATAGGTTTTTCAAACCAAAAAGAATTTTTTTCATTTTTCTCTTCTTTTTTTAAGTTAAGTTTTACCAATTCCCAATTATCTTGATGAGTATAAAGAGAAAAATCCTCGTAGTCTGGGCTATCTT